CTATTATGTCAATTTTAATCACTACTGTTGGAATTATGGTTCTTGTTTATAGTGATAATTATATGTCTCATGATCAAGGATATTTAAGATTTTTTGCTTATATGAGTTTTTTCAGTAGTTCTATGTTGGGATTAGTTACTAGTTCTAATTTGATACAAATTTATATTTTTTGGGAATTAGTTGGAATATGTTCGTATCTATTGATAGGGTTTTGGCTTACACGACCTGTTGCAGCAAATGCTTGTCAAAAAGCGTTTGTAACTAATCGTGTTGGAGATTTTGGTTTATTATTAGGAATTTTAGGTTTTTATTGGGTAACCGGCAGTTTCGAATTTAAGGATTTATTCGAAATATTCAGAAACTTGATTGATAATAATAAGGTCCATTTTTTATTTGTTACTTTGTGTGCCGTTCTATTATTTGCCGGCGCAGTTGCTAAATCTGCACAATTTCCTCTTCATATATGGTTACCCGATGCGATGGAGGGCCCTACTCCTATTTCTGCTCTTATACACGCTGCTACTATGGTAGCAGCGGGAGTTTTTCTTGTAGCTCGGCTTCTTCCCCTTTTTATACTCATACCTCACATAATGAATTTCATCTCATTAATAGGGATATTAACAGTATTATTAGGGGCTACTTTAGCTCTTGCCCAAAAAGATATTAAGAGAAGTTTAGCCTATTCCACAATGTCTCAATTGGGGTATATGATGTTAGCTCTAGGTATGGGGTCTTATCGCAGTGCTTTATTTCATTTGATTACTCATGCTTATTCGAAAGCATTATTGTTTTTAGGATCTGGATCCATTATTCATGCAATGGAAATTATGGTTGGATATTCTCCAAATAAAAGTCAGAATATGGTTCTTATGGGAGGTTTAACAAAACATGTGCCAATTACCAAAACTGCTTTTTTATTAGGTACACTCTCTCTTTGTGGTATTCCACCTCTTGCTTGTTTTTGGTCCAAGGATGAAATTCTTAATGATAGTTGGTTGTATTCACCAATTTTCGGAATAATAGCTTGGTCTACAGCGGGATTAACCGCATTTTATATGTTTCGGATCTATTTACTTACTTTTGAAGGACACTTAAACGCCAATTTTCAAAATTACAGTGGAAAAAAAAATATACCCTTCTATTCAATATCTCTATGGGGTAAAGAGGGTTCAAAAAGGATTAACAAAAATTTTTGTTTAGTAACCTTATTAACAATGAATAATAATGAAAGTGCTTCTTTTTTTTCAAAGAAGACATATCGACTTGATGAGAATGTAAGAAACATGACACAACCTTTTATTACTATTACTTATTTTGGGAATAAGAAGTCTTATTTATATCCTTATGAATCGGATAATACTATGTTATTCTCTATACTTGTATTGGTTCTATTTACTTTGTTCGTTGGATTCCTAGGAATTCCTTGCAATCAAGAAGGAGTGAATTTTGATATATTATCAAAATGGTTAACCCCGTATATAAACCTTTTACACCCCAATTTGAATAATTCAATGGATTGGTATGAACTTGCAAAAAATGGAGTTTTTTCAGTCAGTATAGCCTATTTCGGAATCATTATAGCGTCCTTTTTATATAAACCTGTTTATTCATCTTTTCAAAATTTAGACTTAATTAATTTATTTGTTAAAACAGGTCCTAAGAGAATTCTTTCGGACAAAATAATAAATGGTCTATATGTTTGGTCATATCATCGTGGTTACATAGATGCTTTTTATGCAACATCTTTAACAGGAGGTATAAGAGGATTGGCGGAATTCACTCTTTTTTTTGATAGACGAGTAATTGATGGAATTACGAATGGGGTTGGTATTATGAGTTTCTTTGTAGGAGAGGGTATCAAATCTGTTGGGGGCGGGCGTATCTCTTCTTATCTTTTCTTGTATTTATCTTATGTATCCATTTTTATATTAATTTACTACTTTTGGAATCTATAAGAAAAATCTTTGATTTTTGGAATCTATAAGAAAAATCTTTGATTTTTAATTTGATAGTAAAGAATTTTAATAGGAAAGAATGATTGGTTTTGAACAATAGATGTCTTTCACATCCAACTAAAACAATGAATAACCTCTTCATTTTAAAATGGCAGTTCCAAAAAAACGTACTTCTATATCAAAAAAGCGTATTCGTAAAAATATTTGGAAGGGAAAGGGATATTGGTCGGCGTTAAAAGCTTTGTCATTGGGGAAATCTCTTTGTACCGGGAATTTAAAAAGTTTTTTTGTACGACAAACAAATAAGTCATAAAACGTTAGAATAATCCCAATTGATTTGACTATCTGATTTCATTGTTAATCTAAAAATAAAATGAATAATTCCCATTCCCTATTGTTTTCGGCCAATGAATAGGGAATGGAAGTAGAATAAAAATGCTTCTGTTTACTAAATTTAAAAAAGAATTTTTTTGAAAAAAGAATAAAGACAAGATACAAGGTTTTACCTTTCTTTTTAGTAGATTTTATCATTTCGAGGGCGGGGT